ATCATTCCATAGGTCAGGTCCACTTATTTTTTTGGTGTGTTTGTGTTTAATAACAATACAATAGAGGAGTGGGAATACTTTAGTTTGGCGAGTCATAATCGGGGTTGGGTATTTCTATCTTAATCTTAGATCTTAGGACAAAAAAGGTAATTTGAATAATGTAATGAGATATGAATAGGATGACTCTGACGCTACGGGAGAGACTCCTCCTAATCAGTCAGAGCAATGAATCATTCTAATACATTTTATCATTAGAATTAGATAGAATAGAAATGTTGAATCTTCTAACTATAATTCAGAATAAAAAGAGCTCATTCTAATCAAAATGAATAATAGTGTTCATTTTCTTTTTCTTTTTTTTTTTTTATATTTTGATCTTAGAATTTTAGAAAAGAATTTTAGAAAAGAAATATCACAAATTCTATACTACGTCAAAAATTAAGACTCAGGTTTGAATTGAAAATAAAAAGCCCCTTATCGGATTTGAACCGATGACTTACGCCTTACCATGGCGTTACTCTACCACTGAGCTAAAAGGGCCTGCTTTTTTTTTTCAATTTAGGCGTCTTCATCTTCTATTCGAATTCGATTTTTTTTTTTTCTATTTCTAGTTGATAGATATAGTTCTAAGATAGAAAATATTTATGGGAGTACGAGCTAGCTCATTCATGAACGAACTATCAAATACAAAATTCTATTGGATCGTAGTAGGAAAGACTCTTCAGATCTAGTCATAGAATTGAATATGAATGAATATAAAACAGAAATATAATTTCTATATTGACAATTCCAAAAAACTACTCATACTCTATATCTATATATAGTTATAGTAATAGATATCTATATATAGTTATAGTAATAGTATAAATATAGTTATAGTATGATGATGGTTGGGTGCCCCCATCGTCTAGTGGTTCAGGACATCTCTCTTTCAAGGAGACAACGGGGATTCGACTTCCCCTGGGGGTAGGGGACTATGAAAGGTAGTTGATCGTGGATTATAATATCAATATTATCCATTATTCATAAACCTAGAATTCAGTCTTCCTGGGTCGATGCCCGAGCGGTTAATGGGGACGGACTGTAAATTCGTTGGCAAGAAGTCTACGCTGGTTCGAATCCAGCTCGGCCCAAGAATTCGTCGCTCCATGAATATGATCTAACCAATTTTTCCCATAGAATTAAAGTAATGCCGGATCCATATAAATCAATAAAAAGAGTCCATTTTTTCTCTATCTCTAGTTTTTCTCATCCATTTCTTTCTATTCAATAGAATGCTTTTCTTAATTTCATTTCTTATTCTTAAATTTAAATTAAATCATAAAACTATGTATATGTATGCCATACATATGGCTGGGATTGTAGTTCAATCGGTCAGAGCGCCGCCCTGTCAAGGCGGAAGCTGCGGGTTCGAGTCCCGTCAGTCCCGAACTAGAATTATAATCCGATGAATTTATAAATTCATCTCTCCTTTGTCCGTTAAAGGGAGGACAGGAAACGAAATTTCATCTTCGAATCCTTATTTATTTTGTATTTTGTTTTGTTTTCGTTTTGCATTTCTCATAAAAAAAATGAAAAAGGAAGAATCCTGTTTTTTAGTTTTTAGTATGAATAAAAGATCTTTTTATGTTATACTATGTTCTAGTTATACTATTCCCTTCATGACGATAAGTCTATTTGATAGATTAGATATTGCGATTCACAATATCTATCCGGGTTAGTATTATCAATTCGTACCTTTGAATTGATAGGAGTCCACTTTATCTTTATCATCTCTATGGCTATGGGATTAGATCCCTAATTATTGTGAAACAAAAAACAAAGAGCTTATGGAAGTCAATATTCTTGCGCTTATTGCTACTGCGCTGTTCATTTTAGTTCCTACTGCTTTTTTACTTATTATATACGTCAAAACAGTCAGCCAAAATGATTAATTTGAATTCAACTTGGATTCTTCCTTTTTCATTTTTTTTTATCAATTATGAACGAAATGAAAGGGTTTCAAACTCTATTTAAATATTAAATAACTTCAATGAAATGATTGGGCCGGAATAAGAGAAGAGAAGTATCCGAGATAGTGTGGTAGAGAGAGCTATATATAGCTCTCTCTACCACACTATATTTTCGATTATACTTTCGATCACACAATAGATTTGAGTATTGTATTCATCTTCCTATTCTTAAAAAAAAAAGTTTTCTTTTATACAGAAAACAGAAAGACACTTTCTCTCATCTACTTAATTTAATACTTTATTTAATACTTTATACTTTATTTAATACTTTATACTTTGACTTAAATACTAGAAATTATATATCTATTCTTCTTTAAACTGTAAAGTACTCCATTCAAATTAATAATCTTCCTAGCTCTAAAGTCCACTCCTCCCCCATACTACAAGTGAAAGAGAAAAAGTAAAAACTACCATTAAAGCAGCCCAAGTTAGACTTACTATATCCATATCCATATGAATGATGCCCCTCCCTATTCTTTATGAAATCTATGAAATCAAGGAATTAGTACATTATTGATTCTTGATTCAATATAATTCAATATAAAAAATATAAAAAAAAAATATAAATATAATAATAATATTCTTATTTCCAATATTCCAAGTATTCCAAGTCTTTTTTTGTAGATTAGGCGACACCCAGATTCGAACTGGGGATAAAGGATTTGCAGTCCCCCGCCTTACCACTTGGCTATGTCGCCAAATTCCATCCAAAAAGAATCAAAATTCCATCTATATTTTTCTATTCCTCTCCTCTTTTTTATTGAATTCTTTTTTTATATTCTTTTATTTGATTGATTGTATATCAAAACATGCGTTGCTTAAAAACTTCTATTTTCAGATCTATAAAAAAAAGGGAAAAGATTCCCGGCTCTGGTCACAGAGCGTAAAATTCAGGTAAAATTAGAAGAATTCGCTCTTTCCTTCATGAACTATGTACTTCTTCTTTTCTTTTCCTTTTCTTTTTTCTTTTACTTGACTCTGACTCTTACTTTGAATTCGGGAACAGTTATGAAATTTGTATCTCTATTTGCATCCCCTTAATGGATGCAAAATCCAATTCATTTACGACTAATAATGATAATTATTCATTATCATTTTCCATTCGAAATTACGAAATTTATAATCAAATCAAATATATGTGTATATTATGTGTATTGTATATATAATATAATAATAATAATATATTATAATAATAATAATAAATAAATAATAAATAAATATTATAATAATAATAATAAATAAATATAAATAATAAATAAATAAGTAAATATAAATAAATATAAATAATAAATATAAATAAAAAATAAGTAAAAAAGAAATATAAATAAACAAGTAAAAAATAAGTAAATAAGTAATAATAATAATAAAATGAAAATGAGTTAGAAATTGGTTAGAAATTGGATCAATTTTGATATCCGATAAAAGACTCCATCGGCGTACCCTAAGTGACAGAATTTGTCTCCCAAGAATGCTTTATCAATTGAATTTACATTTCTTTCTAACATTTCTTTCTATTTGTACCTGGCTAAGATTCGAAGTTGCGTCGAAAATGCCCTCCATATCTCTGTCTTGCTCTCATTTATACGTATGATATGAGCTAAAATTTTATGTGATTCGGTAAACAGAATATTGATTCCATTATTGCTATATTGATCGTTATGGGTCGAGGAATAGTAAGCCAAGGCAAGAATGGGATTTTTTTTTCAATAAAGAGGAAACTTCAGATTCATATGCTCCAGAATGAAAATGAGGGAATGTACACAATACCTGGATTTAGTCACATACAATTGGAGGGATTTTTGAGGTTCATTAATAAGGGCTTGACGGAAGAATTTAATAAGTTTCCAATAATTGAAGACAGAGATCAAGAAATTGAATTTCAATTCCTTGTAGAAACATGTCAATTGTTGGAGCCCTTGAAAAAAGAAAGGGATGTGGTGTATGAATCACTTACATACTCTTCTGAATTATATGTACCCGCGGCATTAATTTGGAAAACCAGTAGAAAGATGCAAGAACAAACCGTTTTTCTTGGAAACATCCCTATAATGAATTCTTTTGGAACCTTTATAGTAAATGGAATATACCGAATTGTGATCAACCAAATATTGCAAAGTCCCGGCATTTACTACCGTTCAGAATTGGAACATAACGGAATTTCTGTCTATATCAGTACTATAATATCGGATTGGGGGGGAAGGCTAGAATTAGAAATTGATCGAAAAGCAAGGATATGGGCCCGTGTAAGTAGAAAACAAAAAATATCTATTCTAGTTCTATCATCAGCTATGGGTTCGAATATCAGAGAAATTCTAGATAATGTTTGTTACCCTGAAATTATCTTTTCTTTCCCGAATGATAAAGATAAAAAAAAGATTGGATCAAAAGAAAATGCTATTTTGGAGTTTTATCAACAATTTGCCTGTGTAGAGGGGGATCTGGTATTTTCTGAGTCCTTATGCAAAGAATTACAAAAGAAATTTTTTCAACAAAGATGTGAATTAGGAAAAATTGGTCGACGAAATATGAATCGCAGACTCAATCTTGATATACCCCAAAACAATACATTTTTGTTACCACGAGATCTATTGGCTGCTGTGGATCATTTGATTGGAATGAAATTGGGAATGGGTACACTTGACGATATGAATCACTTGAAAAATAAACGTATTCGTTCTGTAGCAGATTTATTACAGGATCAATTGGGATTGGCTCTTGCTCGTTTAGAAAATGTGGTTCGAAGAACTATATGTGGAGCAATCAAACATAAAAGGATACCGACTCCTCAAAATTTGGTAACTTCCACTTCATTAACAACTACTTATGAATCCTTTTTTGGCCTACATCCCTTATCTCAAGTTTTGGATCAAACTAATCCGTTGACACAAATTGTTCATGCACGAAAATGGAGTTATTTGGGTCCTAGGGGATTGACGGGGCGAACTGCTAGTTTTCGGATACGAGATATACACCCGAGTCACTATGGACGTATTTGTCCAATTGATACGTCCGAAGGAATCAATGTTGGACTTATGGGATCCTTAGCTATTCATGTGAAGGTTAGTTATTGGGGATCTATCAAGAGCCCGTTTTATGAATTATCTGAGAGATCAAAAGAGGCACAGATGGTTTATTTATCCCCAAATCGAGATGAATATTATATGGTAGCAGCAGGAAATTCTTTGGCTTTGCATCAGGGTATTCAAGAACAACAGGTTGTTCCAGCTAGATATCGTCAAGAATTCCTGACTATTGCATGGGAAGAGATTCATCTTAGAAGCATTTTTCCCTTCCAATATTTTTCTATTGGAGCTTCCCTCATTCCTTTTATCGAGCATAATGATGCGAATCGAGCTTTAATGAGTTGTAATATGCAGCGCCAAGCGGTTCCCCTTTCTCGTTCCGAGAAGTGCATTGTTGGAACTGGGCTGGAAGGCCAAACGGCTCTCGATTCGGGAATTTCAGCTATAGTCAAACGCAAGGGAAAAATCATTTCTATCGATACTCACAAGATCCTTTTATCAAGTAATGGGGATATTCTAAGCATTCCATTAGTTATGTATCAATGTTCCAACAAAAATACTTGTATGCATCAAAAAACTAATGTTCGGCGGGGTAAATACATGAAAAAGGGACAAATTCTAGCGAGCGGTGCGGCTACGGCTGGTGGGGAACTCGCTTTAGGGAAAAATGTATTAGTAGCTTATATGCCATGGGAAGGTTACAATTTTGAAGACGCAGTACTAATTAGCGAACGCCTGGTCGATGAAGATATTTATACTTCTTTTCACATCCGGAAATATGAAATTCAGACTTATGTAACAAGCCAAGGTCCGGAAAAAATCACTAAGGAGATCCCGCATTTAGAGGCTCATTTACTCCGAAATTTAGACAGAAATGGAATTGTGATGTTGGGATCTTGGATAGAAGAAGGTGATATCTTAGTAGGTAAATTAACACCTCAAGCAGCAAACGAATCGTCATATACCCCAGAGGATAGATTATTACGAGCTATCCTCGGTATTAAATCCACTTCAAAAGAAACTTCTCTAAGACTACCTATAGGCGGAAGGGGGCGAGTTATTGATGTGAGATGGAGCCATATCAACGGGCGTTCCAGTTATAATTATAATACAGAAAGGATTCGTGTATATATTTTACAGAAACGCGAAATCAAAGTGGGTGATAAAGTAGCTGGAAGGCACGGGAATAAAGGTATAATTTCTAGGATTTTGTCTATACAAGATATGCCCTATTTGCAAGATGGAACGCCCGTTGATATGGTATTCAACCCATTAGGAGTCCCCTCGCGAATGAATGTGGGACAGATATTTGAATGTTCGCTCGGGTTAGCGGGGTATCTGCTAAAGAAACACTATAGAATAGCACCCTTTGATGAGAGATATGAGGAAGAGGCCTCAAGAAAACTAGTGTTTTCTGAATTATATGAAGCCAGTAAGCAAACAAAAAATCCATGGGTTTTTGAACCCGAATATCCAGGAAAAAGCAGAATATTTGATGGAAGAACAGGAGATCTTTTTGAAAAACCTGTTCTAATAGGAAAGTCTTATATTCTAAAATTGATTCATCAAGTTGATGATAAAATTCACGGGCGTTCTAGTGGACATTACGCACTTGTTACACAACAACCCCTTAGAGGGAGGTCAAGACAGGGGGGGCAGCGAGTAGGAGAAATGGAAGTTTGGGCTCTAGAGGGATTTGGTGTTGCTCATATTTTACAAGAGATGCTTACTTATAAATCTGATCATATTATAGCTCGTCAAGAAGTATTTAGTGCTATGATTATGGAAGGAACAGTACCTAAACCAGAGGGTGCTCCAGAATCCTTTCGATTGCTCGTTCGAGAACTACGATCTTTGGCCCTGGAACTGAATCATTTCCTTATATCTGAAAAGAACTTCCAGATAAATAGGAAGGAAGTTTGATCTAAATTCTAAATAATCAGAATTTCTATTCTTTATTCTATGATAGACCAGTATAAACATCAACAACTTCGAATTGGACTAGTTTCCCCTCAACAAATCAGGGCTTGGGCAGATAGAATTCTACCCAATGGAGAGATAGTTGGAGAGGTGACAAAACCCTATACTTTTCATTATAAAACCAATAAACCGGAGAAAGACGGATTGTTTTGTGAAAGAATTTTTGGACCCATAAAAAGTGGGATTTGTTCTTGTGGAAATTACCAAGCAATTGGGACTGAAAAAGGAGAACCAAAATCTTGTGAAGAATGCGGGGTGGAATTTGTTGATTCTCGGATAAGAAGGTACAAAATGGGATATATAAAACTCGCATGCCCAGTGACTCATGTGTGGTATTTGAAACGTCTTCCTAGTTATATTGCGAATCTTTTAGATAAACCCCTTAGGGACTTAGAAAACCTAGTATATTGCGATGTGTGATTTGATCGAAATTTTCATTTGACAGATTCGGACTGAGAAACTGTCATCCTATTCAATCTGATTGGGATGCCCCTGGCTCTGACATGTGTCTTGGGAGGAGAAACATGAAGCTCAGAATTATGGATACATTAAATACTTCAAAAGGGGAATTGATCCATGGTCCTAGTTATACCTCGTGAAAAAATAGAATTTTTTTTGTGTAATTCTAAATTCCACTTTGGCATGGTTAGGAGCCTATCTATCGCATATATGCTTCAAGGGACACCATGGCATAACCATCGAGGTTAGTAGGGACCTAAAAAAGATCGAACGTAACAAGAAAATATAGACAAATAAATCCTTTACGCAAGATATCCCTTTCGGGGGATTAATCATTTGAGTGGAAGTAGACTACTCAAGAATTTCACATTTCCTTTTTCTTCGTAAACAAAAAAGCATAAGCATAAAATAAAAGAAAGTTAAATAAAGTAGAGTAAAAAGAGTAAAAAGAAAATACGATAAGAATGAATCAATGAAAGGATGGCCTTTATTGGGAACTTGAGTAAAGAGTAGCTTTTTGTAGGGTTTGATCAAAAAAAGTTAAAAATAAAAAAAAAAAAGAATAAACCTTTTCTTTATTTGGTGTAACTACTTGAGCCGGATGAAAGGAAACCTTCACGTCCGATTGTGTGGGGGGGAATCCTATAGGAACCTATCTCAATTTTTTTTTTGCTAGGCCCATAACTAAAAAACCTACTTTCTTACGATTACGAGGTTCATTCCAATATGAAATACAATCCTGGAAATACAGCATTCCTCTTTTTTTTACTACTCAAGGTTTCGAGACATTTCGAAATCGAGAAATCTCTACGGGGTCAGGTGCTATTAGACAACAATTAGCCGATTTGGATTTGCGAATTATTATAGATAATTCGTTGGTAGAATGGAAGGAATTAGTAGACAAAGAACTCGCCGGAAATGAATATGAATGGGAAGATAAAAAAATTAGAAGAAGAAAGGATTTTTTGGTTAGACGCATAGAATTAGCTAAACATTTTATTCGAACAAATGTAGACCCAGAACGGATGGTTTTGTACCTATTACCAGTTCTTCCTCCTGAGTTGAGGCCAATCATTCAGATAGATGGAGGTAAACTAATGAGTTCGGATCTTAATGAACTCTATAGAAGAGTCATCTATCGAAACAATGCTCTTATTGATCTATTAGTAACAAGTAGATCTACGCCAGGGGAATTAGTAATGTGTCAGGAGAGATTGGTACAGGAGGCCGTGGATACACTTCTCGATAATGGAATCCGCGGACAACCCATGAGGGATGGTCATAATAGGGTTTACAAGTCATTTTCCGATATAATTGAAGGCAAAGAAGGAAGATTTCGTGAGACTCTGCTTGGTAAACGGGTCGATTATTCGGGGCGTTCCGTCATTGTCGTGGGTCCTTTGCTTTCATTACATCAATGTGGATTACCTCGAGAAATAGCAATAGAGCTCTTCCAAATATTTGTAATTCGTGGTTTAATCAGACAACATGTCGCTTCTAACATAGTGATTGCTAAAAGCAAAATTAGGGAAAAAGAACCCATTGTATGGGAAATACTTCGCGAAGTTATGCAGGGGCATCCTGTATTGTTGAATAGAGCGCCCACCCTGCATAGATTAGGCATACAGGCGTTCCAACCCATTTTAGTGGAGGGGCGTGCTATTTGTTTACACCCATTAGTTTGTAAGGGCTTCAATGCAGACTTTGATGGGGATCAAATGGCTGTTCACGTACCTTTATCTCTGGAAGCTCAAGCAGAAGCTCGTTTACTTATGTTTTCTCATATGAATCTCTTGTCTCCAACTATTGGGGATCCCGTTTGCGTACCAACTCAAGATATGCTTATTGGACTCTATATATTAACGATTGGGAATCCCCGAGGTATTTGTGCAAATCGGTATCATCAATATGATGAGAGTTGCAGAAACTATAAAAAGGAAACAGTTGACAATAATGACTATCACAATAATGACTGTCAGTATACAAAAGAGAAAGAGCCATATTTTTATAATTCTTATGATGCACTTGGAGCTTATCGGCAGAAACGAATCCATTTAGATAGTCCTTTTTGGATTTGGTGGAGATTAGATCAACGCGTCGTTGGCTCAAGAGAAGTTCCCATCGAACTTCAATATGAATCTTTTGGTAATTATAATGAGATTTATAAACACTATCAAATAGTAGGAAGTATCAAAAGAGAAACTCGTTGTATATACATTCGAACTACTGTTGGTCACCTTTCTTTTTATCGAGAAATAGAAGAAGCCATACAGGGTTTTTGCCGGGCCTACTCATAGGCTATCTAACTCATAAATAAAAACTAAGAATAATCTATTAAATGAATTTGTATTCGTGATGTCCAGACTCGCGGGAATTTGTGTTTCCTATTAATTTCTGTGTTAATAAAGATTAAGGAAAGGAAGTTTTCAAATCACTAACCCAGGCCCATTGTTGAATCTGACTTAGCAGAGTAGGGAGGTACTTATGGCAGAACGGGCCGATCTGGCCTTTCACAACAAGGTGATAGATGGAACTGCTATGAAACGACTTATTAGCAGATTAATAGATCATTTCGGAATGGTATATACATCACATATCCTGGATCAATTGAAAACTTTGGGTTTCCAGCGAGCTACTGCTACATCTATTTCGTTAGGAATCGATGATCTTTTAACCATCCCTTCGAAGGGATGGTTAGTTCAAGACGCTGAACAACAAAGTTTTCTTTTAGAGAAAAACCATCATTACGGGAATGTACACGTGGTCGAAAAATTACGTCAATCCATTGAGATATGGTATGCTACAAGTGAATATTTGAGACAAGAAATGAATCCTAATTTTCGGATGACTGATCCCTCTAATCCAGTCCACCTAATGTCCTTTTCGGGGGCTAGAGCAAATGCATCTCAAGTACATCAATTAGTAGGTATGAGAGGATTAATGTCGGATCCTCAAGGACAAATGATTGATTTACCCATTCAAAGCAATTTACGCGAAGGGCTTTCTTTGACAGAATATATAATTTCTTGCTACGGAGCCCGCAAAGGAGTTGTAGATACCGCTGTACGAACATCAGATGCTGGATATCTCACGCGTAGACTTGTTGAAGTAGTTCAACATGTTCTTGTACGTAGAACGGATTGTGGTACTATCCGAAGTATTTCCGTGAGTCCTCGAAATGGGATGAAAGAACAAATTTTTGTCCAAACACTAATTGGTCGTGTATTAGCAGATAATATATATATTGGTCCACGATGCATCGCCACTCGAAATCAAGATATTGGAATTGAACTTGTCAATCGATTCATAACCTTTAGAATACACCCAATATATATTAGAACCCCTTTTACTTGCAAAAACGCATCTTGGATCTGTCAATTATGTTATGGTCGGAGTCCCGCTCATGGGGACCTAGTTGAGTTGGGAGAAGCTGTAGGCATTATTGCGGCTCAATCAATTGGTGAACCGGGGACTCAACTAACATTAAGAACTTTTCATACCGGCGGAGTATTCACAGGCGGTACTGCCGAACATGTACGGGCTCCCTCTAATGGAAAAATCAAATTTGATGAGGATTTGGTTCATCCCACGCGTACCCGTCATGGACACCCCGCTTTTATATGTTTTATAGACTTGTATGTAACTATTGAGAGTCGAGATATTATACATAATGTGAATATTCCAACTAAAAGTTTGATTTTAGTTCAAAATGACCAATATGTAGAGTCAGAACAAGTGATTGCGGAGATTCGTGGCGGAACGCCCACTTTTCATTTCAAGGAGAAGGTTCGAAAACATATTTATTCTGAGTCAGAAGGAGAAATGCACTGGAGTACTGATGTATATCATGCGTCCGAATATCCATATAGTAATGTTCATCTATTACCAAAAACAAGTCATTTATGGATATTAGCGGAAGGTATATACAGATCCAGCATATTGTCTTTTTCCCTTTACAAGGATCAAGATCAAATGAATGCTAATTCTTTTTCTGCCGAAGAAAGATATATCTTTGATTCCTTACTTACTAATAATCCAACTTTTGATAAAAAAGATAGGGAAATTCTTGACTATTCAAAACCTGATCAAATCCTATCCAATGGTCATTGGAATCCCATAGATCCTTGGATTCGTCAAGATAATTTCGACGATTCCTTGGGGAAAAAGCGAAGAAATAGATTCGTGATTTCCTTACAATATGATCAAGAACAAGGAAATAAAAGAATACCCTGTTTTGGTATTTCTATTCAAATACCTATAAATGGTATTTTACGTAGAAATAGTATTTTTGCTTATTTTGATGAGCCGCGCTATAGAAGAAACAGTTCGGGAATTACTAAATATGAGATTACTAAATCTGAGATTGGCAAAAGAGATTCAATCGTAAAAAAAGAGGATTTGATTGAGTATAGAAAATCAAAAGAATTGAGTCCGAAATACCAAATGCAAATGAGAGTCGATAGACTTTTTTTCATTCCCGAGGAAGTGCATATCTTACCCGTATCTTCGCGCATAATGGTTCGGAACAATAGTATTGTTGGAGTAAATACACGACTTGTTTTAAATATAAATACAAGAAGCCGAACAGGGGGATTAGTCCAAGTGAAGAGAAAAAAAAAAAGTATGGAACTTCGAATTTTTTCTGGAGATATTCATTTCCCTGGGAAGACGGATAAAATATCTAGGCCCAGCGGCATTTTGATACTGCCAGGAATGGGAAAAAAAAATTCCAGAAAAAATTCGAAAGGATCAAAAAAATGGAAAAACTGGATCTATGTTCAACGAATCACACCGGCCAAAAAAAAGTATTTTGTTTTGGTTCGGCCCGTAATCACATATGAAAGAACTGATGGGATAAATTTATCAATACTTTTCCCTAAGGACCTCTTGCAGGAAAAGGATAATGTCCAACTTCGAATTTTTCATTATATACTTTATGGAAATAGCAAGTCAATTCGAGGAATTTCTCACACAAGTATTCAATTAGCTCGTACTTGCTTAGTCTTAAATTGGGACCAAGAAAAAAAGGGTTTTATTGAAGAAGAGGTTCATGCTTCCTTTGTGGAAATACGGGCAAATGATTTGCTTCGTGATTTCATCAGAATTGAGTTAGTAAAGTCCATTTTTTCGTATACCGTAAAAAGGTATGATACGGCAGGTTCAGGATTGGTTTCCAATAATGAATTAGATCGTACCAATATAAATTCTTTTGAGTCCAAGGCAAAGATTCAATCATTTCCTCAACATCGGGGAACTGTTGGCACGTTGTTGAATCAAAATAAGGAATGTCAATCTTTCAGAATCTTGTCAGCATCCAATTGTTATCGAATTCCTTCCTTCAATACTTTGATATATAAGAATGCGACAAAAGAATGGGATCCCATGACTCCGATTAGGAATATGAATTTGTTGGGTACCCTGGGTATTATTGTGCCTAAAATAACGAATTTTTGTTCATCTTACTATTTAAGAACTTATAATCAAGTTTTTTTAAAGAGATATTTTTTACTTGACAATTTTCAACAGACTTTTCAAGTGCTTCAAGTACTTCAATTTAAATACTGTTTATTAGATGAAAAATTTAAATACTGTTTATTAGATGAAAATAGTAGGATTTATAATCCCAATCCATGCAGTAACATCATTTGGAATTCATTCCATTTGTATTGGTGTTTTCTCCATCACGATTGTTGTAAAGAGGAACGGACAACAATTAGCCTTGGACAATTTCTTTGTGAAAATGTATGTCTATTGAAATACGGATCACACATAAAAAAATCTGGTCAAATTTTTATTGTTCATGTTCACTCTTTCGTTATAAGATCAGCTAAGCCTTATTTTGTCACTCCAGGAGCAACTGTTCATGGCCATTATGGGGAAACCTTTGATGAAGGAGATACACTAATTACATTTATATATGAAAAATCGAGATCCGGTGACATAACGCAAGGTCTTCCAAAAGTGGAACAGATCTTAGAAGTTCGTTCAATCGATTCAATATCAATGAATCTCGAAAGGAGAGTTGAAGGTTGGGACAAACGTATCCGAAGGATTCTTGGAAGACCCTGGGGATTCTTGATCGGAGCTGAACTAACTATAGCCCAAAGTCGTATCTCTTTGGTTAATAAGATCCAAAAGGTTTATCGATCCCAGGGGGTACAGATCCATAATAAACATATAGAGATTATTATACGTCAACTAACATCAAAAGTGTTGGTTTCAGAAGATGGAATGTCTAATGTTTTTTTACCTGGGGAACTTATTGGATTGTTGCGAGCAGAACGAGCAGGGCGTGTTTTGGACGAAGCAATCTGTTATCGGGCAATCTTATTGGGAATAACGAAATCCTCTCTGAATACTCAAAGTTTCATCTCCGAAGCGAGTTTTCAAGAAACTGCTCGAGTTTTAGCAAAAGCTGCTCTACGAGGTCGTATTGATTGGTTGAAAGGCCTGAAAGAGAACGTTGTTCTGGGGGGTATTATACCGGTTGGTACCGGATTTCAAAAATTAGTGCATCGTTCAAAGCAAGACAAAAACATTCATTTTAAAATCAAAAGGAAGAATCTATTCGAGTTGAAAATGAGAGATATTTTGTTGTACCATAGAAAATTATTTCCATAGAAAATTATTTGTTTCTTTCGCCCCAAACAATTTGTATGAGACATTAGACCAATCATTTACGTAATTTAGTAACTCCTAAAAATAAAAAAAAATAGGTTTCTTTTTTTTACTTAATTACTTGAACTTTCTGGTCCGATTATGGATTTAGGAATCCATAAAATAAAAAAGAAAGAATGAAAAGAAATTAATGGGTTGGTTCGTAAATCAATGGTCAATCCTGTTATAAGGTTCCGTCGGAACAATTATTTATTTATTTCACAGGGTACTTAATCTCTTTGAAAAAAAGACAAAGAGAAAAGAAAGTGTGGTAAAATGAGAAGACAATATTGGAACATCAATTTGGAAGAAATGATAGAAGCAGGAGTGCATTTTGGTCATGGTTCTAAAAAATGGAATCCTAGAATGGCTCCTTACATCTCTGCAAAGCGTAAAGGTATTCATATTACAAATCTGACTATAACTGCTCGTTTTTTATCAGAAGCCTGTGATTTAGTTTTTGATGCAGCAAGTAGAGGGAAAACTTTCTTAATCGTTGGTACAAAAAAGAAAGTATCGAATTTAGTAGCATCAGCAGCAATAAGGGCTCGATGTCATTATGTTCATAAAAAATGGCTTGGTGGTATGTTAACGAATTGGCCTACTACAGAAAAGAGACTTCAGAAGTTCAGGAATTTAAGAGCAGAACAAAAGATGGGGAAACTCAAACGTCTCTCCAAAGGGGATGCGGCAAAGTTTAAGAGAAAGTTATCTATCTTTCGAAAATATCTGGGTGGGATCAAATATATGACGGGATTGCCCGATATTGTCATTCTTGTTGATCAGAAAGAAGAATATACGGCTCTTCGAGAATGTGTCATTTTAGGTATTCCGACAATTTGTTTAATTGATACAAATTGTGACCCAGATATTGCAGATATTTCTATTCCGGCCAACGATGATACTCTAGCTTCGACTCGATTTATTCTTACCAAATTAGTATCCGCAATTTGTGAGGGTCGTTCTAGCTATATATCTAGAGCTATATAAAATTTATATAATTATTATATAATTATATAAATTTTATAAAAAATGGTTGATTCTCTTTTAGTCTTTTAGCAATGAAGTCTTATGAAGTCTTATAATTAAGAACTTATAATTAAGAAGTAATTAAGAAGAAGATTAGTTCGTTTTTGGCGAACTCCATGAATTTATTTTATTGGTTACTATTTTTGTTTGGATTTTTTTAAGTTTTTTCATTTTTTTTATTTATGTTTTTTTTTATGTGATTTCTTGGTATCCTAAATATAGATTTACTTTACGATTCATACGATTCATTAATGAATTTTCTTTATAAATTTCTTTATGAACGTAGATAAATTGATAAAGAAAAAGAAATGGTTGAATCAAAATAATTCCTTTGTTGAAGTTGGATTTCTGTTAGAGGACAATATGAATGTTATACCATGTTCCTTTAAACCACTTAAGGGGTTATACGATATATCAGGTGTAGAAGTAGGCCAACATTTCTATTGGCAAATCGGAGGTTTACAAATTCATGCCCAAGTACTTATCACTTCTTGGGTTGTAATTGCTATATTATTAGGTTCAGTTATCACGGCTGTTCGAAATCCACAAACCATTCCGGCCGACGGTCAGAATTTCTTCGAATATGTCCTTGAATTTATTCGAGACTTGAGCAAAACCCAGATTGGAGAGGAGTATGGCCCTTGGGTTCCATTTATTGGAACGATGTTCCTATTTATTTTTGTTTCTAATTGGTCAGGTGCTCTTTTACCTTGGAAAATCATAAAGTTACCTCATGGGGAGTTAGCTGCGCCCACGAATGATATAAATACTACTGTTGCTTTAGCTTTACCCACGTCAATGGCATATTTTTATGCGGGTCTTAGCAAAAAAGGATTGGGATATTTCGGAAAATACATTCAACCAACTCCAATACTTTTACCAATTAATATCCTAGAAGATTTCACAAAACCTTTATCTCTTAGTTTTCGACTTTTTGGAAATATATTGGCTGATGAATTAGTAGTTGTTGTTCTTGTTTCTTTAGTGCCTTCGATAGTTCCTATACCTGTCATGTTTCTTGGATTATTTACAAGTGGTATTCAAGCTCTTATTTTTGCAACTTTGGCTGCGGCTTATATAGGTGAATCTATGGAGGGACATCATTGACTAACTTTATGAAATAGTATTTTTTGAAGTTGATTTCAATTCAAGCAATGGGGAGTTTAACATAATCCATTGGGTTGGAGAAGCAAATGTAAATTCAAATAGTTACCAATAACCCATTATACATTCTAATTATATATCTATACTTCTATACTTAATTATATATCTATACTTCTATACTTAATTATATATCTATACTTCTATACTATAGTTATACTTTCTATACTATTCTATACTATAGTTATACTAATTATATATCTATACTTCTATACTATAGTTATACTTTCTATACTATAGTTATACTTCTATACTATAGTTATACTATAGTATTAGAGTATTAGTATTATATTAAGTATTATATTATCGTATTTATTTTATCTTATTTTATCTATAGTAATCTATAGTAATAGTATTATATTATTGTATTTATATATTTAATATTTAGAATATTCTATTTAATATTCTATATATTTATATTTCTATATTTCTATTTATTTTATTGTTTATTGATTTATTGTTTATTGAATTTAAAATTTTATTTAATTTACATTGAATTTAATTAATTTAAATTCAATGTAAATTTATCTATTTAATCATATGAATATGAAATATATATTGAGTATATGGTATATGAATATGACGAAAGATAAAAGATATAAATAGATGATATTTAAGAATTTGGAAGAGAAAGAAGGGTTGGGGGTACTACTCTACTAGTACTATAGAATATTAAGAATATTAGAATATGTAATGTCTGTGAGTATTGAGTATCAGCCCTTATGTATGTTTGTATGTTTTGAAGAATAATTTCAGAATACGATTTTCTAGAATCAAAAGAAAGTATAGGAATAAGGTTTACGTTATGGAATAAAGGTATATGTTATTTACTAGATATTATTTACTAGTTCGATATTAGATATTTATATATTATATATATATATTAGTTATATATAATTAGTTATATATATATATTATATATATTATATATTAGATAATATTAGATATATTATATATTAGTATTATATATTAGATATTAGGTAGAAATTTTATAGATATTAGGTAATTAGTATAGATATTAGGTAATTAGATATTAGGTAGAAATTTTAGATAGAAATTATCCCTATTTCTTATTTCTTCTTTTATTTTTTATTTATTTATTTTTTTCTAGCTCGCTTTAGATGGATTCAAATAGAAGTCCTTTTTTTCGATTTTGTCTGTGATTGTTAATTGAATGAAAGAGAAAGAATAGAAGAATTTCTTAATATTCTTTAAGATTCTTATTTCCATATTTCTATTTGGAGTTTTTAGCTATTTCGACCCGATAGATTTTAGTGAAGTGATAAGAAAATACAAAAAAAAGAAGTCGAAAGAAAAATAGAAATAGATAAAAATAAAAGAAGTAGATAAAGAAGTAAAGAAAGATTAAGTAGTAATTCGTTGGTTAATTGTATCATTAACCATTTCGTTTTTTTGTATGAGGACCTTACTATGAATCCGAATCCACTTATTTCTGCTGCTTCTGTTATTGCTGCTGGATTGGCTGTAGGGCTTGCTTCTATTGGACCTGGAGTTGGTCAAGGTACTGCTGCGGGCCAAGCTGTAGAAGGTATTGCGAGACAACCAGGAGCAGAGGGTAAAATACGAGGTACTTTATTGCTTAGTCTGGCTTTTATGGAAGCTTTAACAATTTATGGACTGGTCGTGGCATTAGCTCTTTTATTTGCAAATCCTTTTGTTTAATTTCATCCCAGAATCAAAATGTGAAAAAAAAACGTGTATCATTTTTCTGAGTTTATCCACTCAGATTTATCCTTTGCTCTTTCGAATTATATCAACACCTTACTCCTACAACTATACAATTATTTCATCGAAACAATACTATGGGAAGGGTTGATTTGAGGATAAGGAATTCGCAGATCCACTCGTTTTCTTCCCTTTGGTTCCTTTCTTCGCTTTTGTTCTTATTTTCATACAATGAAATTTTTTTTTTACTTTTTTTACTTTGTTATTTTACTTTTACTTTGTAATTGTATTTGTATATATTAATATTAGAACTCATTTTAACAAAGTGAAACAAAGTAAATTTTTCACGATTGACACGAGACCCCGGAACTAAGTTTAACTTCCTAAACTTTGAGTATTTTATTGCAAACTCAAAGAGAGAATAAGAAAATAACCATAACTAAGAAATTGGAGAAGTAGAAGTATCAAACAAATGCCATTAAGAATAAAAAAAAAAAAGAAATGGCATCTATTGCCATAAAAAAAGAAAGATTCTATTAGGAATCCCATTCAAAGTAGAAAATCGAAATCGATTAAAAACCAAAAAGAACTCTTTTTTTCTTTAGTCCTATCTATTTCCTATTTCTTAGTCCTATCTATAAGTCCTATCTATAAGACTAGAAGATATAAGAGGATAAGAGGAGAACATATGAAAATTATCACCGATTCTTTCGTTTCCTTGGGACACTGGTCCTCCGCTGGGAGTTTCGAGTTGAATACCGATATTTTAGCAACAAATCCAATAAATCTAAGCGTAGTGCTGGGTGTACTGATTTTTTTTGGAAAGGGAGTGTGTGCGGGTTTTTTATTTCAAGAATAAGCTGGATTTCGCCGGCTGCATTACATTATTCTATTTAGAAATAGGAAAAAATATGCACAATCCGACGAATTACTTCGGAATTGGATTTCTTTATTCTTAAAGAAATTCTATGCAAGAACTATAGCATTTCGTGGCTAATTGGTCAATGAACTTTGATTATCTATCAAACCATAATCATGGTGAGGTCTTTTACATGGTTAAAAATAAATTGTTTGAAGTCCAGGCACAGCATAGCACGGTACTCTTTCTACCGCTACGTTAGTAGAAAGAATAGTTGGGAATTTATCCGATATAGAATACTCATATGGATAAACTGATTTGAACCATTTACCGCCCCTTTTTCATCCACTGCCGAATCGACGACCTATGTATATGTATTGTATATGTATAAAGAATACAAATTTTTGGAATTTTTTGTATGAAAAAAAGGAAAATCTGATTCTCAATTCTAGTATAAGTCGAATTTGAATCAAATATGATTCAGTTATTAAGAATAAAATATCTATTAATTATCTATTAATAAATTAAGAATAAAAATGTAAGAATAAAAATGTAAATAATAAAATTCAGAATTATATTTCACTCTATTTCATTTCTATATTTTGATTCAATTTTTTTTTCTTTTTTATTTGTTCTTTACTTACAAACTTAATTCAAACTTTATTTCTGATTTTCAACTGAATTTACAAAAAAAAAAAAACAACTTTGCTGACAATTTTTTTTAGTCTGAAGAGTCCACTAATATTCTGATTTATACTGATTTATATAAGTTATAAGTTTCGATATCTTTGAATACGAACACGAACAGAAAAAAGAGGATAGGCTCATTACATTCAAAGATATGGGGTGGAAATACCCATAAAAGAAACAATTGAGCGTGAGAGCCAAATGAATCGAAAGATTCATGTTTGGTTCGGGAAGAGATATGAGAGTTTTGAAATGAATGGAAAGATAATCTACTTTCATTAAATGATTTATTAGATAAGCGAAAACAGAGGATCTTGAGTACTATTCGAAATTCAGAAGAATTTCGTAGGGGGGCCATTGAACAACTCAAAAGAGCCCGGGCTCAATTACATAAAGTGGAAATCGAAGCAGATGAGTATCGAATAAATGGATATTCTGATATAGAAC